CTCTTTCGCTCAGCTGCTCCTTTATGGTATTTGCAACTGACTCATCCACTTTCTCCGTATAGTTGTGGATTGTTAAATTGCGTAGCCGGGCGACTCGCCAGCTGGCTAAGATTAGGAGAGCCGCAGGTAACGCTAATCCGGAAAGTAATTGGATGGTATAATTTAAGATGGTATCCGACATGTCAATGAAATAAAGACTAATTGAGAAATTCAAAGGATAAAAAAGAACTTGTGCTATGGCTTTTGCGCGATTGTTACTTACGATATTTCTGTCTTCTCAATTTGCTTAGATGAAAATGGTACCACTCCTTCCCCTTACACCCCTTAACTCTGAGCTATCTAGCCGAATCGATCAGACTCAGTCCCATCGCAGTATGGTGGATATTTCGGAGATAAGTAAAGTTCAGTAAGAAATTGGATAGATAGAGAGTACGGGCTGTTCTTTTGTTTTGTTTCGTGTTGTCCTCTTTAACTCGTTGACTCAGTCGGCCTTACTTAGGCCTTAGGTAGAGTCCTGGTAAGGTAGAGAGGGATAGGATCTCTAGTCCGGTAAGCTTGTAGTGGATGAACTTGCAATGGCTCTAGCTGATTGAGATAGGTTGCCTTATTCTGTATGTAGAGTCCCGGTTGCGGGCTCATTCCCATTCACAGGCACCTCAGCCAAAGCAGATATCCTTTCAGAGTGACCTAAACTACCATTCAATTTCACTCTCTTTAATACACTCCCTTTTGATGTTAACGAAGGAAGAAGCAAGTCAAGTGGCATCAAGAGCATCCATCACACAAGTCTTTCCCTCAGTATCAATGAGAACGAGCCCCAACTCCAGAGTCTGTAAACTCATCTCCTTCGTCCTTGCCTTCACTTGACTTCCTCGTGTAGTAACTTTCACTTGCTTCCTCTCACAGTCCATCGCTCTAGTGTCTACTAGAAAGAAGTAGTAGTCTTAATCGGTTGACTAGAAGCCTATCTCACGCCCCTTCCTCCTAGCTCTAGCTATCCAAGTCCCATATTCAGTTGAATCAGATCTAGCAGCGCTCACTACTGAGGCGAAAGAAAGGAGCAAGATACGGCCGCCGGAAATTATCGCGCAGGAACAAGCGTAGGCCTGTAGCGCGCCCTTCAACCAGGAAGAAGTGCTTTTCTTGGCGAAGCGAGGAAGCACAGTTGCGCGCCTCTCCATAGCCCCTCTATACTCTAGAGGCTATTAGTACCAAGCTTCCAGCTTGCTGTGTAATTTCATAAAGAAAGGTGTGTGAACCTCAGCGAGTCCGGGTTTCATTTCAAACTAGCCTCCTGGACTGAACCTACCTTCTTAATAGGTTATAACTATCAAGAAAGTAGGAATGGCAGAGAAAGAGATGCACTTTCTTGAGTTACAGACAAGGAACTCCATTCTGTTGACTCTACCAGATAGAATAGAACCCGTATTTTTTCATAGTCTAGTCAAAAGAAGAGTTTGATCCTGGCTCAGAAGGAACGCTAGCTATATGCTTAACACATGCAAGTCGAACGTTGTTTTCGGGGAGCTGGGCAGAAGGAAAAGAGGCTCCTAGGGTTTACGAGAATCATATATAAGATCTCGTCTAAAGGCAGAGGTGAGCTTTCTCACTATACAATGTCAAAAAAGGACCAACGACGATGAAGGAGGAGTAGGAGCTAGCTTTAATTGAAGTAGGGGCGGAATCGAAGCGAAGAAATTCTGAGTTCATGCCACGACGATCTATATGGAAGGGAAGTTTTTTTTGATGCATTCCTGTTGAGAATGAAGAAGAAGAGAGATCTTCTTTTGAACAGGAAAATTGGGTCACATCTTCTTCTATTTTGCCGGAATTCGTTGATTGCTCCGTACGAATTTACAATGGAAAAACTCCTGTTCGTTGTAAGATCACTGAAGGAGGTCATCAATTTGGAGAGTTTGCTTCTACACGGAAACGAAGATCTTCGAGAACTAATATTGGACCGGGAATCAAAAAGGGAAAAAAGTCAAGTCTAAGCGCATATGGCACGAAAAGGAAATCCGATTTCGGTAAGACTTGATCTGAATCGTAGTTCAGATTCAAGTCGGTTCAGTGAGGGCGACCGCGAAAGTCACCGAAGGGGTCAGTCTTTTCCTTCACCCCATATAAAAAAAAGGCGGGGAAGGGCGTTGCAGATGTCCGGGACGGACACGACTTCTTCTAACGCTAGAAGACCACTGGAAGACACCCGGGACCAGAGCATGTCGTGAAAGAAGCACACTGGGCGGGCGTGCTTCGACCGTGTCTCCGGGGCACAGTTGAATGTAGATATCATGAACGCGAGGTGCAGGATACCAGGCCGAGAAAGCCGGGCAACCACTCCCCTATGTGCCAATCGCTAGTGCAGCCAGGGCCCCGGCGCCCAGCTCCGCTGGAGAGGCCTCGCCTGATCTGAGAAGTGCTAATTCGGTTCGGATAGACTTCATTCAAGAACGCCGCCGCCCCTGGAATCAATAAGAAAACAAGTGCTAAGTTTCAGATCAGTGAATAAACCGAAACGAAAGAAGAGACCTTTCTCGCTCGGCGCCTAAAGCGCACTATGCTCCGCTTCAACAAATGAGAGTTTTCGGTGGAACCGGTGAACCACGCGAGCCGGTTAAATGCGTGGGACAGAGGGCTCGTAGTACCTGCTACCGCAGCTATGCGGTGGAAGGGAAGGAGCCTAAATCGACCTTTTTTCTTTTTCAAAGAAAAAAAGCAGTACAAGGAGATTAGACTCTCGGATGAGACTAAGTAGCTACCGACCGTTCCGACGCGCCCTTGACCTATCTTGATTAAGACCGAAACCTATCTAATCGAAAGTGGGGTCTAGTTTAAGCTGTCAAACAAATGGCCTGGAAAGAATAACCACTAGTAGGGATATAGATGGAGTCTCGCTCAGTAAAGAGAGTTGTAGATTCGTAGAACAGGAGAAGAGCCTTGACTTTCTATTATATTAGTCCAGCACGCTAGCTGCAATCTTTCTAAAGCAAGAAGGGAAGGGAGAAAGTTTACTTTGAGAAAGAAAGGCCTTCTCTTCTATTTCGATTCTAATCTTAGGAAAGGTGCGTTATCGCTTTGATTTCTCGTTAGCTAGGCTTCAATAAGGACGTTTAGGCTTTACTAATAAGATAGAAAAGAAAGGGCTTTTTCATCAGGGTGCGAAGGTTTGGAACCTTATACAAACAAAGAGCGTTTTCTTTCAAATGACAACTGCCTCTTCCTGCTGCGAGGGCCTTGCACGAAACCAAACCGCCCCCCCCCCGCCCGCTCAAGTACCAGTTGCTTCGCGGGTAGGCCCACTTAGGTTAGAGGGGCATTGTCCCTCAGTTCTTAGCAACCCCCGGTGTGTAATCGACATGTTGTTAGCTTCAACTCGTTCGAATAAGAATTTGCAATTACCTCTGCTGTCAATTTCTTATTCATTCAGGGCGCTCGGCCGGTGCTCCTTTCTCAAACCAGAACAACTCTGAACGTTAGGGAAGATAAGGGAGGATCACCTGAGCGAACTGACCGAAGGGACTTGACTTATCCGAACCGAACGATAGCGGCTTAAAGCTAAGAGCAGCGTCGCCGCTTGATCGGCGGGGAGGAGCATCTCAAAGTATGGGGCAAAGGATCAAAGGCTTTTACTTTGTCACCCGGGATCCACCACAGGTTGGGTTTGAGAGCCGTGTGATGGGCGACTATCCAGCACGGTTCGGAGAGCACTTTTAGTCTGCGTTGGTGAATGGAAGCCCCCCTATCAAGCAAGAAAGAAGCGGCTCTTCCCACGGCGGAGTCTGCATTGACTCTATTTATTATTATGGTAAATCAGTGTATCAAGATGTCAATCTTAGATCTTATTTCGGTTCGATACGTCCACCTACTAGACTCACCTTTGGCTTTCGTCTCGGTAGGTGTATTATTCTACATTTTCCCAAAAGAACATTCATTCATTTCTTTCTTCCCCGTCGACCACGACGACAGAAACGACGCGAAAAATCCAGACCCGGAAAGGGGAAGGGCCAGTGGTGGGCATTTGGTAAAGTCGGGCCGATCGGGTGTCTTCATTCAAGCGATGGTACAGAAGAAGAACGAAACGAAGTGAGAGCCCGGGGGGCAGCGAAAAGAGTCGAGTCGATCAGGCTCGACGACCGGGAGAAGCAAAACGAAATCAGGATTTGGCCGAAAAAGAAGCAACGCTATGGATACCATGACCGATCACCATCGATAAAGAAGAATCTTTCTAAATCACTTCGGGTCAGCGGGGCCTTCAAGCATCCGAAATACGCCGGGCTTGTAAATGACATAGCCCTCCTAAATGACGACTCCTTCAGAAAAACGAAGTTATTCAAGTTCTTTTTCTCAAAGAAGTCAAAGAAGTCCCCCTCCGACAGCCCGACGAGTCATCCACTAAAAAGGACCCTCCCTGCGGTGCGCCCTTCCTTGAATTATTCGGTCATGCAATACTTATTGAAGACAAAGAACCAAATGCATTTCGACCCCGTCGTAGTTCTCAATCATTTCGTGGAACCGGGCGTGCTTGAACCATCTACCATGGGGGGAGCTAATGCACAGGGAAGAAGCTTAGATAAGAGAATACGTTTCGCTTTTTTTGTCGAAAGCTCGACCAGCGAGAAAAAGTTTTTGGCCGAAGACAAAAAGTTGACCCACTTCATTCGCTGGTCGAATCATCCTCGCTTCGCGGGAACAACAAAAACCACCATCTCGCTCTTTCCTTTCTTCGGTGCTACCTTTTTCTTTCCAAGGGACGGGGTTGGGGTGTATAATAACCTTTTTTTTGAGTATGCCCGGGAACAACTCCTACGAAAATTCAGGAAAAAATGTTGGAACCTCATGGCTAAGGATAAGGTAATGGAATTGATAGAGAAATTCATAGACCTAGGTGGGATAGGAGAATTGATAAAGGGAATAGAGATGATGATAGAGATCATACTGAGAAACAGAAGAATTCCGTATGGGTACAACTTTTATTTGAACGAAGTGAAAAAAATGCGATCTTTGTTGTCTAATAGAACAAAGACTAATACCTTAATTGAGTCGGTCAAGATCAAATCTGTTTATCAAAGTGCTTCTCCGATTGCTCAAGATATCTCTTTTCAACCGAGGAACAAAACAAGATCATTTCGCTCCATTTTTAGTCAAATAGTGAAGGATATTCAATTAGTAATGAAAAAAGGGGTGGAGGGGATCCGTATATGTTGTTCAGGTCGATCAGAAGGTGCAGAAATAGCTAGAACTGAATGCAAAAAGTATGGAAAAACATCTAGTAATGTATTTAACCAGAAAATAGATTATGCTCCTGCGGAAGTATCGACTCGTTACGGAATCTCAGGTGTCAAAGTGTGGATTTCATATAGTCAAAAAGAAAGGGGACGTGATATATCCGAAACGTACGAAATATAGTCAATATCGTAAAGGCAGATGTAGTAGGGGTTGCGGACGGTACACGACTTGGTTTTGGAAGATATGGCACTAAAAGTTGTAGAGCTTGTCGTCTTTCATATCGAGCCATTGAACAGCGCGTCGAGCTATAATTGGGCAATTCCATCGTACTATGAGCGGACAATTCCGAAGAAATGGTAAGATATGGGTAAGAGTTCTCGCAGATCTCCCTATTACCGGGAAACCTACAGAAGTCAGAATGGGAAGAGGAAAAGGAAATCCTGCGGGTTGGATTGCTCGTGTGTCCACAGGACAAATCCCATTTGAAATGGATGGTGTGAGTTTGTCCAATGCTCGACAAGCCGCTACATTAGCGGCGCATAAACTATGTGCGTCAACCAAGTTTGTTCAGTGGTCGTAACGTAATTAGTTAGTGGGGAAAAAGCGGGCCGGGATTCAAAAGAATTAGGCGAAGTGTTTGTTCCTGAACGACGGAAGTGGAAAGACACTAAGGGAGAGGGATATACTCCTTTGTTTTTGTAATCGCCGAAATTGTACGACGAACCTTCTTGTTCCAGGCGTACTACCCTGATACGTTAAGCTTTAATTATCCAGGCCCGGTTTATAAAGTGATAGTAGTCAGAATAAATAAGAAAGATAAGAGCTAAGATTCAGGAAAGGAAGCTTTATGGGAGAAAGGAGAAAAAGTATGTATTTATCTGTCCATTCCTTCCTCCAACAGATGCGGGTGAATTAGATGCCTTTATCTTATTCTTCGTTCGTCTAAATAGATAATCGATGTCCTTCGCTTCATCTGCAGTTATCGGTGTAATAAAGCAAGGGGAGAGGAGCATATAAGTCAGATTGCTTAATTAATGTATAAGACTTAAGATCAAGCTAGGAGAAGCGCTTTCAGGCTCGTTCGCTTAGCAAATCTCTAATTAGTCTTCTCGGGTGTCGGCACAGTCCAAGAAGTAGTATTTTACCATTTTATAGCAACAAGAAGTAGCGATTCGCCTTCTTTCAATAGTAGTTCTCTCTCTCCTTCATCTGATCCTATCTCTTGGTTGGCCTGGTCTGGTTCTTTCTTGAATGTGGAATTTAGATCGTATCCAAGTGAAAGGTTATCCCAAGTGGATGCTAAGATAGCAAGCTTATAAGTTGAGTTAGCCCACAGGGATAGACAGTTGGCTAGTCTCATGACCCAAATGGAGGGGCTGGTCGCTCCATTTTTTTTTCTCAAGAAAGACAGACTCACCAATAGCCAAACGCACAGTTTCCGGTCCTATTCTTACTGACTTTCTCCTCGCCCGAAGGTCACTTCACTCTTTATAGCAAGGAGCCAAAGAGCTGACCTAAAAGCAGAAGCTGCCTTGATCTTCTACTTATTGAACGCCAAATGAGACTGATTCAAAAACTGCTATCCCACGACCAAGATTCTTCCCCTCCTCGTGCTAATCTAATCACATCTCTCTCTATTTCCGGCTTAGCCTACCGCTCCGTGGGCTTCTATCCCCCTGGTCGTATTCAAAGGATCTCTCAAGATCAAAAATCTCTCTCCCGGCACCACAGCCTATTCTATTCTCTACTCTCTACCAGCTTCTGAAACAAGATCGGATTGATCATGCTTCCTCTCCCGCTGGTCGAGCTTAATTCCATCCAGCCTCTCCTTCGGCTCACTTCACTACCTTTAGAGAAAAGAGTTCCAGCAAAAGACGAAGAAGACTCTCGGATGGCACTTTATTTCCTAACTGTAACGGGATCTGATTCTTTATAATAGTGACCACCTCTTCTTCACATAAAATCATTCGTTCAGAGTCGACAACCTTACCAACCACCCAAAGGCTTATGGTCCGGAGAAAGAGTGAGGGGTTCAGAGCTTCCCCCTAACGAAATCCCAGTGGGAGTAGAAAAGGCCAAAGCGGGTTTCCCCTCAGAATGTTCACCTGTAACAAGAGAAAGATCCCTGTCTATCACAGGGGTATCCGTATACTGTGACCCTACTTCCGAGTTAGAAGGGCCTTCACCCCAAAGAAGAAGCTGACAACTCACCCTGACTGTTGAAGGCTAGAGGAGCATTGCTAACAGGATCCTCTAAACGATCAGAAATCCTCTCAGGCTCAGAGCGGACAGCAAGACTAATATTCAAAACCCTCGCTCTTATGAAGAGACAGGCAGATCGGAAACTCTGTTATCTAGAACATCTTTCCCCTTTCCCTTCTTCTGTACCTTAATCCAATCGCCCTCAGAGGTAGCCTTGCTACCACCCTCAGGTGGATTAGGGGTCACCTGCTTCTTAGACTTAGGACAGGCTGCCAAGGAGTGACCAAAGACCTTACAGGCATTTCTTTATAGTTCTATACGTGGGAGACCTTCCAGCAAGGGAGTCACATTCATGGACGAGGGACTGAAAGGAAGAGAAAGCTATAATACAGAATAGATTCCCACTAGCAGCTAATCCAATAGGCACAATACCCGATCGTAGAACAGATTTGCTTGCTTGGTTGGCTTCCCCGAAAAAAAAACGGAACTTCCATAACTTAACCTGAAAGCGCTGCTATGACTGCTGCACAGGTTTTCTCCATAGCTGTGAATTTCTTTTATGCATTATTATCATTGAACAACTTAGCTAAATTAGTCCAAAGCTCTCTTCTTCTTATCATCATCATGCTGTGCAAGCACGGCTCCAACAGAATCCTAAGTTGTAGACACATAGAGGAGGACGGCCTACGCTATTAGAGGAGAGTTACTGTAAAGACACAACTTCCACCCTGTTGGCTGTAGTTTTAGCTTGTATATGTGAAGAAGAAAAAAACGAGATTTTTTTTTCATAGAATAACTCTTTCTATTGGGAAATAGAGAGGTGGATCACTAGCCGAATCTTCTACTACGGTATCAGTTGGTTAGCGGAACCTTTTTATTGATTCTCGAATCTGTTCATCCACGAGCTACTCTAAATTCGATCAAAGGAGTTACGGAAAGCATTTAGACAGATGAAAGTATTTCAACTACTGAAAGGGGAATGGCTACTTCAGATGAAAATCATTATTCTGCTTTACGGATCTATTCAATTTGAATTCAAGTTTCATGACTTTCTCGAGATTGAATTCCAATCTCAGGGATTCGCTACTAATGCTCCTCCTATCCTACTTCTTGCCAATTTCTTAAGCTTTCTTCTTAATAAATTATGAGTTGAGAGTTGACTCAGCAAGACTTGCACCCGACTTTAGAAAAAGTGGTGTCCTAAGTTTTTAAGCTACAGAAGTAGTCTTCTCGGTGACTAAAGACTCAAAAAATGGGAAGATGAGGCCATGGGCAAGCGCATCCTTCAGTTAATGCTTCGCTTTGAAATCGCCTCCCTTCTTCCCTGATAGATAGAGCTAGTACAGAGATTAGGCTCTCCTACCTACATAGAAAGCAACCTTACCTTAGATTATATCCCAGCCTGGTAAGTAAGAAATGGATTACCATACCACCCTACTAGAAGAAAGAAAAGAATATCCAAGCATCCAGCCCATCTGAATCTTGGGTCCGGGCCATCTCTATTTCATGGGCCGAAGGCTAAGGCTTATTATATAATAGTAAGTAAACTGGTTAGCTTTAGGACTAGACAACCCCGCCGGGAGCCAAGAGAAGTAAGCTTAGGCTGCACATGTTAGATCCGATTCCAATTTGACGAATTACCCTCTTATGTCAAATCTGAAAAGAACCTATTCCTATTCGTCGTAAACAAAAGGCATATTAAACAAAGGTCTTACGGAGTCTTGTCCTAAAGTCCCACGCATGCCTGCTCTTCGTATATAGAGACACGATTCTTGGCATCCTGCCTTTAAAGAGGCGCTTCGATAGACGATCAGTTATCAGTCTAGTTCGACACCTTGTTCTCAACTGAACTAGTAGACAGACGCCTCTGGGCATTTCTCAAAAGAGTTAGATCCGCCTAATCAATGTAGTAGTTCAGCTATTCCTTTGACAGACAGTGAAAGTTTCAGGCAAAGACAGAGGATCCGATCCTGTAGTCAACTACCTGGACTATTCAAAATAGAATAGACTGGACAAAATAGAATAGACTGGATTAGCGAGATCCGTTTTCATCCGAACCCCATCTTGTTAAGCCTAAGAGGCACGAGCTATATCTTACATACTCTATTGTCCGATCATAGCCGTCTGAGAGTCCTGCCCGAGCAGGAGGAGCATCCAATCCATACCTAGGTAGAGGAAGCTGATCTGCCGTATGCACTTCCGACTGACACAATCGACAGCTTGAGGAATAAATGTGCTTTAATACTTTCCGAGTTTTGCAAGAATAATAATCGTGAACATGAGACCTTCGTCGACATCATACAAGAACTGACCTTAAAAAACAAGATAAGCGAAGGCGATTCACTTTCGCGTGAGGACTTTATTCACATTTTACGGACTTATTACGGCTTACAGAATTCGGAGATAGTGGGGATAGATGGGCTAGGAAATATGAAGAGCTAACGGGATGCTTACCGACTGAACGAACTTCGGCAAAAGGAAATGAAACGGGCGGGCGAAATGACGTGAGAGAAAGAACCTCTTAGTGGAGTCCAGTCCCTGGGCGGCTCTCGGTTCATGGCATGTTAAAACG